AGTTCGAAGTACCATTTGTACAAATAAGAATCCCCTCCCTTACATGATTTCTTCTTCATATAGATAGATATAGGATCTATGGGGCAATTACTTAGAAGTACATTTTGTGTCACAGCCCTTCCTATCTGATAGAAAAGGATCCCATGATCCTGAACCGATCTTATCTGGGATCGAAAATCCCAAGTTTTTCTATGAAGAGCTGATCTAATTGTATTAGTTTCTATAATGGATTTCTTCTGTGTAATACTAATTGATAGGGCCTCATTGATAAGTGCTACAAGATCTCGCGCATTGGAATCCATGGTTATGGACCCGAATCCGTTAGTATGGAACATCTTCTTTTCCAAGTGAAATCCCCTAGTATATGAAATAATGAAAAAGTGCTTTCGTTGTTGTGGAAGAAGAAGCCTTCGTATCTTAATGCATGTATTTAATTTATTCGGAGCTATTAGAGCGGGATCCACTTTTTGGGGAATATGAGTCGAAGCAATAACAAGAATCTTTCCAGTGGAACATCTTTCACAATCCCTGGAGAGATAGTTCTCTAATAGACCGAGGGATAAGTAATTCGACTCATTCACATGCAGATCATGAATGTTTGGAATCCATATTATGCAAGGAGACATTGCTTTTGCTAATTCGAATTGAAGGGTGATATCAAATCGGTCTATTTTCGGCGTCATATACATAGTTAGCACATTCGTCATAGTTAGCAGCTCCGTATCAATATCAAGGTCATCATCAATATCGTCACTATCATCAATATTGATATCGTCACTATCATCAATATTGATATCGTCACTATCATCAATATCGATATCATCAATAAGATAACCTTTAGGTTTGTCATCCAGGAACTTGTTCGGAAATACCGTAATGAAAGGAACATAGGAGTTTGTCGCTAGGTATTTGACCAAACAGGATCGTCCAGTTCCTATAGAACCTATCACTAAAATACCTCTAGAAGGGGATAGGGCTAAGCGGAGCGAAAAGGGTTTTCCATGAGGAGATGGGGAATGAAAACTATTAGCCCCACACGAGGTTTGTGAATAAGTGATTGTCTGATAATGAGCAAGGAATATCCGTCTTTCTGCTAAACAGGATCTATTGAACTCATAATTCATTAGATCCTTTTGATGAATGTCAACTAAGTATCGTAAGGAAATTGATCCCGGTTGTTCAATCATTTGATAACCAGAGTCATTCTTTGATAAATGATCACTATGAGTCAGACTCAATAGAATTTGATCAATCCTTTTTTCTGTCGTTAAGGTGGAGAACTGAACCAAGAATTCTCTTTCTTCATCATCAATCGAATCACTGTTCGCGACCCAGAATTCTATTTTCTCATCAATCCAATCACCGTTCACGTTTTTTCTTTTTCTTATCAATGAATAGATCTCTTTACTTGTACGACTTAGATGTCTCGTATTTCTCGAAAAAATGATTCGATTGATGGGATTTGGTATGATACTTACAAGATCGATGAGATTGATCTTCCAATATTTCTTCTTAGAACGTATTGATTTGACCCCATAAGCGGGACCACCACCCAATAGCATGTTGCCACCAGAAGCAGAACCCCGTATTTCTTCCAGAGAATCTCCTAATTGTTCCAGAACAACTAGAAAGAGATTCTTTAACCAGAAAGGATTCAGTTCAGATGTAGGATACCTATCCAGAAGTTTTCGAAATTCCATCATGTATGATGGAATCATCAAAGATTTGATCTTTTCTAACTCTGTCTGTAACTCGCTAGAGGCTCGGGAAACAAAGAGAAGATGTATACGAACGAGATATCCAGCAACAAGAAGAAGGAAAAAGATGGAATAGAGGAACTCCCGAGCATTTGTTGATCTCAGATGTGCCCATATCAATGGAACGGGTGACTCATTATTTCGATGAATCATTTCTTCGGACAGAAGAAGATTCTGTAAACATTGACTCGAAATCTCACTTATCGGAGTCCATTGTGGAAGAATCTTCTGAGGAATTGGCCGTGATATATCTGATCCATGCATCATATCATGAAAAATGGATACAAATTTTTGACTACTACTCAGTATCGGCAATGGGTCTGAAAGAGTATCTAAAAGGGTGAAATTTAGATATTTGCACCCTGTCGAAGTAAGGAACCATGGCATATATGTTTGGAACAGATTCCATTTTGAGAGATTTGAAAAAGCACTATCTCGTTGAAAGGTTCTATACATCTGCCCTTTCTCAACGCATTTATTTAGACAAAGACTCCGTTTTTTCCTCTTTCCGGATGGTAAATACTTCTCAGAACATGGAGTGTGAATCAAACCTATGTTTGAATTGAAACTGAGATACTGATGCAAGTTATTCCCTTCTGAATCAGATAGATTCATATCTGAAAGAGGCTGACAATAAGTTTTTTCCAAATTGACTATTTGTTCCTCTGTTAGAGGTGTTGCAGAAATGTCTGCGATCGAGTAAATAGCTCCACGAACGAATGGATCGGATCGAATTGGAAAAT